GGTTTAATGTTAGTAATCCAATCTTTTTTTAGAAAATACATTATATTGCCTTCATTTATAATAGCTAAAAATATTTTACGTATGTTATTATTTCAATTCCCCGAGTGGTACGAGGATTTGAAGGAATGGAATAGAGAAATGCATATTAAATGCACCTATAATGGTGTTCAATTATCAGAAACAGAATTTCCCCAAGATTGGTTAACAGACGGCATTCAGATAAAGATTCTATATCCTTTCTGTCTAAAACCTTGGCGAAAAGCTAAGGTACGATCTCATCATAGAGATCGAGGAGATTCAAAATATAAAAACAAAAATTTTTGTTTTTTAACAGTCTGGGGAATGGAAGCAGAACTTCCCTTTGGTTCTCCCCGAAAACGACCTTCTTTTTTTGAACCTATTTATAAAGAACTCAAAAAAAGAAATAGAAGGGTAAAAAATAAGATTTTACAAGTTATAAACTTTTTGAAGGAAAGAATAAAATCCTTTATATTTATAAAAGTTAGAAAAGAAAAAACAAAATGGGTCACTAAAATATTTATAGTTATCAAACTCATAATGAAAAAATTGGAAAAAATAAATCCAATTTTTTTATTTGAGTTGAGGAAAGAAAAAGTATATGAAATGAAGGAAAACGAAAAAGATTTACAAAAAAATAAAAAGATTCTTCGCGAATCATCTGTTCGAATTCGACCAAAAAATTGGTTAAATTATTCACTAATAGAAAGAAGAATGAAAGATCTTTCTGATAAGACAATAAAAATCAGGAATCAAATAGAACGAAACGAAAAAGAAAAAAAAAAAGATATAGTTATAATTTATGATAATAAAAGGCCGGAATCTTTGAAAATCTTAAAAAGGAAAAATATCCGATTAATGCGTAAATCGCACTACTTTATAAAATCATTCATTGAAAAAATATACATAGATATTTTACTATGTACCATTAGCATTCCTAAGATCAATGCAAAACTTTTCTTTAAATCAAAAAAAAATATCTTTAATAAATCCATTTACAACAATAAAAGAAATAAAGAACAAGAAGGAATTGATGAAACAAATCAAAATACAATGAAGTTTAATTTTGGTTTGACTATAAAAAAGTTGTTTTCAAATACTTATAGTACTGAGAATAGGAATCCAAATTCCGATACTTATTGGAACTTATCTTCCCTATCTCAAGCATATGTATTTTACAAATTATCACAAACCCAATTACTTAATAAGGATCGCTTGAGACCTGTATTTCAATATAAAGGAAACTCTCCTTTTTTTAAGGAAAAATTAAAAGACTCTTGTATGATAATGATACACGGAATATTTGATTCCAAATCAAGACATAATAAAATTCATTCGTATGTAATGAACGAATGGAAAAACTGGTTAAAAGGTCATTATCAATACGATCCATCTCAAAAAAAATGGTCTCGATTAGTAACTAAAGAATGGCGAAATAGAATCAATCAACGCTGTATGATTCAAAACCAAAACAAGGAATCAATCCAATTGGATTTATATAAAAAATACCAATTCATTCATTCCATGAAAAAAAATAACTATGCAGCGGATTCTTTTATGAGTCAAAAAGAAAAATGGAAAAAAAATCACAGATATGATCTTTTATCATATAAATACATAAGTCCTCCTAATTCATATATTTATGGATCAACATTAGAATTTGAAATAAACGGGGATCGAGAAATTCCATATCATTTCAATACATCGAAACCCGAATCATTTTATGTATTAGTAAGTATACCTAGTAATAATTATCTAGAAAAAGGATATATTATTGATAGGAATATAAATTTGGATAGAAAATATTTTGATTGTAGAATTCCTCATTTTTGTTTTAGAAAGAATATTGAGATCTGGACCAATGCACATATTGGCATGACGATTCATAAAAATACTAAGACTGAAATTAAAAATTTAAAAAAAATGAAAAAAAAAGATCTTTTTTCTACTACGGTTCGTCAAGACATCAAACCATGCAATCAAAAAAGAAACTTTTTTGATTGCATGGGAATGCATCAAGAGGGGTTCTCTGATACTGCATCAAATCATAATACTATATCCAATCTCGAATCTTGGTTCTTCCCAGAATTTGTGCAACTTTTTAACATATATAAGATTCAACCTTGGATCATTCCAATCAAATCACTCTTTTTTCATTTTAATAAAAATGAAAAAATAAATATAAATACAAAGAAAAATCCTCATGAATCGTCTAATAAAAAAGATCTTGAATTAGTAAATTACAAGCAGGAAGAACAAGAACAACAGGATCAAGGAAATCTTATATCGAATCTACGAAAACAAGAGAATAAAAAAGCTGTTGAAGAAGATTACGCAAGATTAGACATAGAAATTAAAAAGGGTAGAAAAAAAAAAAAATCTCAATATAAGAGAAAAAAACAAACGGAACTAGATTACTTTTTGAAAAAATATTTCCTTTTTCAATTAAGATGGGCTGATCCCTTGAATCAAAGAATAATGAACAATATTAGGGTATATTGTCTCCTACTTAGATTGATAAACCCAAAGGAAATTGCCATATCCTCGATTCAAAGAGGTGAAATAAATCTAGACGAAATGCTAATTCAAAAGGAGCTAGTTCTTACAGAATTGATAAGAAAGGGAATATTTATTATTGAACCAATTCGTCTATCTATAAGAAGGGACGGAAAATCTATTGTATATCAAACTATGGATATTTCATTGGTTGAGAAGAAGAAGCACCAAACAAATAGAAAATACGCAAAAAAAAGACATATTGAGAAAGAGGGGTTTGAAAAATCCATTCCACGATACAGCCACTTATTTTTTAGTGAAGACAAAAATCATTATGATTTCCTTATTCCTGAAAATATTCTATCTCCTAGGCATCGGAGAGAATTTCGAATTCTAATTTGTTTCAATTCACGGAATTGGAATGTTTTGGATAGAAATCCAAGATTTTGCAATGAAAAGAAAATAAAAAACTGTGGACAATTTTTGAATCAGAACAAGCATATTAACACCGATGCAAAAAATTTAATGAAATTCAAATTGTTTCTTTGGCCCAATTATCGATTAGAAGATTTAGCTTGTATGAATCGTTATTGGTTTGATACCAATAACAGCAGTCGTTTCAGTATGTCAAGAATACATATGTATTCACAATTCAGAATGAATTCAATTCAAATGCAAAATTAAAAAATTTTTATTTTGATATTTTTTTTATATTTTCTAGTGGATTTCCTACATATCGTGTGACATATTCTGTAGATGAAAGCCGAAATATATAGACTGTATAACATTAGAATTTCTAACACATGATGCTGATTTCATAGTGTATCCATTTTCACTAGGAGTAGCAGAACCTTTTTAGTTTAAGTAAAACTAAATCGTTCTATTTCGTGAATGCATATATTTATCAGACCCTTTTTATCCAATATCCAAATCCAATTTCGATTTATACTAGATGAAAATAACTGTCATAATAAATCTTATTATTTTTCCTGATCGGTAAAATTCACAGAAAATAAAAATTTTAATTTATTTTATGGTCAAAAATTCATTTATCTCAGTTATTCCACAAGAAGAAAAAGACGAAAATAGTGGGTCTGTTGAATTTCAAGTATTCCATTTCACCAGTAAGATACGGAGACTTACTTCACATTTAGAATTGCACAAAAGAGATTTTTTATCACAAAGGGGTCTGCGAATAATTCTGGGAAAACGTCAACGATTATTGACTTATTTGTCAAAGAAAAATAAAGTGCGTTATAAGAGATTAATGGATCAGTTAGATATTCGGGAACCAAAAACTCGTTAATTTAAATTAAATTTATTATTTGAGTTTATTATTATTTATTATTAGCCTTGTTATTTTTTTTTTTTTTATTAATTATTTATATTATATTTAATTATTTTAATTATTTTCTAATAATTAGAATAATTGATAATAATTATTTAATATTTAATAATATAATAGTTTTATTTTAGATTTATATTATAGTTATTTTTTATATTATTTTTATATTATAGTTATAATATTAGAATATTCTTATTTTAATTTTTTTTTTTGATAGAATTTACATTTTATATATGACTATATGAATATGAATAGGATTATTTAGAATTACTAGAATTATACTAAATTCAATTTCAATTAGGATAAATTAGGATATATATATATGAAAAATGAAAATATAATGAAAATATAATATATTTAATATTAAGAAAATAAACATGATTCGTATGTACAACTCATATTTCATGGTTATTCAAACGTAAATCAAAGGATCTTGGCCCTTTCTCATAAACAGATTTTAAAATCTATTGATTCTATAAATTTTAAAAAATCATTGATTCGTCTGGTATCTACAATAGAAAATATATGATTTCCATCATTTTCTAATTAAAATTTTATCAGATCGAAAATCTTTTGTGTTCAAAACTTAAATTTATAGACCCAATGTCGCATTCAGTAAAAATTTATGATACATGTATAGGGTGTACCCAATGTGTACGAGCTTGTCCCACGGATGTATTAGAAATGATACCTTGGGACGGATGTAAAGCTAAGCAAATTGCTTCCGCGCCAAGAACCGAGGATTGTGTAGGTTGTAAGAGATGTGAATCCGCTTGCCCAACGGATTTTTTGAGTGTCCGTGTTTATTTATGGCATGAAACAACTCGCAGCATGGGTCTTTCTTATTGATATGTAACAAAAAACTCCCCTTGAATCATTTGATTCCTCTTTACCGAGAAAACTCCGTACTCGAGAAAAGAAAATAAAAATATATTATTCTTCTCCCGAGCACGGAGTTTTCTGGTCAAAATTTATCTTGTCTTTATCACGAGTTATTTTACTTGGTTAACAATACTTCTGGTTTTGCCGATATTTGCGGGTTCTTCAATTGTCCTTTTCCTTCATAAAGGAAATAAGGCGTATAGGAGGGATACTATATGTATATGTATCCTGGAGCTCCCTCTAATGACCTATGTATTTTGTTCCAATTGGACGATCCATTAAACCAATTGAAGGAAGATTCTAAATGGATAAATATTTTTTTATTTTCACTGGAGACTGGGAATCGATGGACTTTCCATAGGACCCATTTTACTGACAGGATTTATCACTTGAACCAACAAACATTAGATTTCGAAAAATTAGCTAATCAATCATATCCCACAGCAGTGGAAATAATATTCCATTTTGGTTTTCTTATAGCTTATGCTGTCAAATCGCCGATGATACCCCTACATACATGATTACCAGATACCCACGGGGAAGCGCATTACAGTACATGTATGCTTCTAGCTGGAATCTTATTAAAGATGGGAACATATGGATTGATTCGGATCAATATGGAATTGTTAGCTCACGCTCATTCTAAATTCTCTCTCTGGTTGATCATAGTAGGAATAATACAAATCTTTTATGCAGCTTCAACATCTCTTGGTCAACGCAATTTTAAAAAGCATATTGCCTATTCTTACGTATCTCATATGGGTTTCATAATTATAGGAATTGGTTCTATAACTGGCATGGGACTCAATGGAGCCATTTTACAAATACTCTCTCATGGATTGATCGGTGCTGCACTTTTTTCTTAGCAGAAACGAGTTGGGATAGAATACGTTTTGTTTATCTCGACGAGATGGTGGGGAATATCTATCCCAATGGAAAAAATATTGATATTTACCATGTTTAGTAGTTTCTCGATGGCTTCTCTTGTATTACCAGGAATGAGTGGTTTTGTTGCAGAATTCTTAGTCTTTTTTGGAATAATTACTAACCAAAAATATCTTTTCATGCCAAAAATGTTAATTACTTTTGTAATAGCAATTGGAATGATATTAACTCCTATTTTTTTATTGTCTATGCTACGTCATATTTTCTATGAATACAAGCTATTCAATATACCAAACTATAAATTTTCATATTCTGGACCGCGAAAACTATTTCTTTCGATCTGTATCTTTCTACCTGTAATAGGAATTGAGATTTATCCTGATTTCGTTCTTCCGTTATCGGTTGACAAGGTACAAGTTATATTAGCTAATAATTTTTATTATTTTTATAGAAATATAGATACTAATTCTTTTTATAGCTTAGAAAATTCTAATTAATTAGAAGGAAAGTCTTATAATTCTTTGACTTTCATCTTTTCACGATTCTTCATTGTACAATGAAAAAAATGAAGAGTGAATTAGAATTGTAATGAAATACATCTAGAGTTTTTGAGAACCATTTGAATAATTCCTCCATTCAAACGGTTTTCAAAAACTCGCACAAATACTCATTGTCTATCAGACGATGTTTTTATGTGTTCTTCATGTAGTTTATTTTATTCAATTAGATATAAATGGGAATGAACCATAACTATGGAACCCGATTCCTAATAGATTGATCCCAAAATAGCATATCCAAATTAGGAGAAATCCTATAGAAGCCACAAATGCCGAATTTGTGCCTTGGTCTTGCAATTTTTTATTTGTTCTAATATGTAAATAGATTGCAAATATGGTCCAAGTAATAAATGCCCAAGTTTCCTTAGGATCCCAATTCCAATAAGAACCCCATGCTTCATTAGCCCATACTGCTCCAGAAAGAATGCCTATGGTTAAAAAGGTAAACCCTAAACTAATGACACGATAACTCCAATAATCCAAACGCTGAATTAATTGATATTTGTAAAAATTTAGAAATGAGAGAAAAGAAGTCTTTTTAAATACACTTTCTTTTTCGTTCAAATATTCTATCGTACCAACAAAGAAAAATGACTTCCTTAAGCTTATAAAATTCTTGTTAAAAAAAAAATCGATATTTTTTCTTTATACTTTATAATAATTTAATAATTTAGACACCTAACATCTTAGTATCTTAGTATAATTAAATATTAAAATTTTTAGTTGTCTTATCCTAATTATGCTTTTATATTTTTAAAAGTACAATTAATAGGAAAGAAAAAACCTTCTCACGAATTCAATTTCAATATCAATAATATAAAGTTATAATTAATTAAATGAAATATATAATTAAATATTAAATAAAATTAAATAAAATGTATAATATATAATATATATAATAATTAAATATAAATATATAATAATTAAATATATAATATGATTATGATATATAATAATATATGTAATAATATTCTTATTATAATATATATATAATATAGATATATAATATAATAATAAATATTAATTTATAATTATATATAATTATAAAACAATAATAAAATAAAAAAAGCTAGGTTTCTATTATAGTTATAGTTTATAATACATAAATGGAAAAGTTGATTATGAAAACTGAACTTACGAAAATACTAACTGAATATTCTTGATATTGAACTTGAACATTTCCATATGAATGGAAATGCATTTTGCTTCATTGTTTCCTAAACTCTATTGAATATAGACAATTCAACATGAATTTATTATTATTCTTTCAGGTAAGCCGCCATGGTGAAATTGGTAGACACGCTGCTCTTAGGAAGCAGTGCTAGAGCATCTCGGTTCGAGTCCGAGTGGCGGCATAAAATTATATATATTATATATAAAATATAAAATTATATATTATTATTTAATATAATTATAATTATTTTTAATAATTATATTTTATTATATTTTCCCTTAACATTAGATTGTATTTATGTAATATTATAAAGTAAGATTATAAAATTTATAGATATTTTATATATTTACATTTAGATTTATGTTTTATAGATTTAGGATCTATTAATTTATTATAGTTCAATTATGTATCTCTTTATATTTTATATTTATTTTTTATTAAATATTAAAGAATATTGATATTGAATTTTAATTCGTTTTTTATTTATTTATTTTTCAAAGTTATGCTCTTATATTATTGATATTGATGGAATCGCTATAGGTAATGACTAATAAAGAGTAATCCATTTTGAACAATATATGTCTTTCACATACAACGATAAAAATGAGTCACCTATCTTTGAATGGCAGTTCCAAAAAAACGTACTTCTATGTCAAAAAAGCATATTCGTAGAAATCCTTGGAAAAAAAAAGGCTCTTTAGCGGCAGTAAAAGCTTTTTCTTTAGCTAAATCTGTTTCTACCGGACAGTCAAAAAGTTTTTTATTGGGACAAAAAAACGTTTTTAAAAATCTTAATTGATATGTCTCAAAGAACTTCAAATTTTATATTTTTGACTTGGAAGACAAATAATTGACATTTACTAATGTATTATTAATGTATATTGTATTGTATTTTTTATTTTTTTTTAATATTTATTTTAATCTCCAATTTCAATTATTTATTATTTAATAAGGACCCTTTTTTATGTTTATGATATTTGTGACCTTAGAACATATATTAACTCATATTTCCTTTTCGATCATCTCAATTGTGATTATGATTCATTTGATGAACTTATTAGTCTATGAAATAGAAGGATTGCGTAATTCGTCAGAAAAGGGGATGATAGCTACTTTTTTCTCTATAACAGGGTTTTTAGTTATTCGTTGGATTTCTTCAGGACATTTTCCCTTAAGTAATTTATATGAATCATTAATCTTCCTTTCGTGGAATTTATCTATTATTCATATGATTCCATATCTTGGGAATCATAAAAATTATTTAAGCACAATAACTGCACCAAGTGCCATTTTTACCCAAGGTTTTGCCACGTCAGGTCTTTCAATTGAAATGCATCAATCCGCAATATTAGTACCTGCTCTACAGTCTCACTGGTTAATGATGCATGTCAGTATGATGCTATTGAGCTATGCAGTTCTTTTATGCGGATCATTATTATCAGTTGCTCTTATAGTGATTACATTTCGAAAAAATATCGATTTTTTTTTTAACAAGAATTTTATAAGCTTAAGGAAGTCATTTTTCTTTGTTGGTACGATAGAATATTTGAACGAAAAAGAAAGTGTATTTAAAAAGACTTCTTTTCTCTCATTTCTAAATTTTTACAAATATCAATTAATTCAGCGTTTGGATTATTGGAGTTATCGTGTCATTAGTTTAGGGTTTACCTTTTTAACCATAGGCATTCTTTCTGGAGCAGTATGGGCTAATGAAGCATGGGGTTCTTATTGGAATTGGGATCCTAAGGAAACTTGGGCATTTATTACTTGGACCATATTTGCAATCTATTTACATATTAGAACAAATAAAAAATTGCAAGACCAAGGCACAAATTCGGCATTTGTGGCTTCTATAGGATTTCTCCTAATTTGGATATGCTATTTTGGGATCAATCTATTAGGAATCGGGTTCCATAGTTATGGTTCATTCCCATTTATATCTAATTGAATAAAATAAACTACATGAAGAACACATAAAAACATCGTCTGATAGACAATGAGTATTTGTGCGAGTTTTTGAAAACCGTTTGAATGGAGGAATTATTCAAATGGTTCTCAAAAACTCTAGATGTATTTCATTACAATTCTAATTCACTCTTCATTTTTTTCATTGTACAATGAAGAATCGTGAAAAGATGAAAGTCAAAGAATTATAAGACTTTCCTTCTAATTAATTAGAATTTTCTAAGCTATAAAAAGAATTAGTATCTATATTTCTATAAAAATAATAAAAATTATTAGCTAATATAACTTGTACCTTGTCAACCGATAACGGAAGAACGAAATCAGGATAAATCTCAATTCCTATTACAGGTAGAAAGATACAGATCGAAAGAAATAGTTTTCGCGGTCCAGAATATGAAAATTTATAGTTTGGTATATTGAATAGCTTGTATTCATAGAAAATATGACGTAGCATAGACAATAAAAAAATAGGAGTTAATATCATTCCAATTGCTATTACAAAAGTAATTAACATTTTTGGCATGAAAAGATATTTTTGGTTAGTAATTATTCCAAAAAAGACTAAGAATTCTGCAACAAAACCACTCATTCCTGGTAATACAAGAGAAGCCATCGAGAAACTACTAAACATGGTAAATATCAATATTTTTTCCATTGGGATAGATATTCCCCACCATCTCGTCGAGATAAACAAAACGTATTCTATCCCAACTCGTTTCTGCTAAGAAAAAAGTGCAGCACCGATCAATCCATGAGAGAGTATTTGTAAAATGGCTCCATTGAGTCCCATGCCAGTTATAGAACCAATTCCTATAATTATGAAACCCATATGAGATACGTAAGAATAGGCAATATGCTTTTTAAAATTGCGTTGACCAAGAGATGTTGAAGCTGCATAAAAGATTTGTATTATTCCTACTATGATCAACCAGAGAGAGAATTTAGAATGAGCGTGAGCTAACAATTCCATATTGATCCGAATCAATCCATATGTTCCCATCTTTAATAAGATTCCAGCTAGAAGCATACATGTACTGTAATGCGCTTCCCCGTGGGTATCTGGTAATCATGTATGTAGGGGTATCATCGGCGATTTGACAGCATAAGCTATAAGAAAACCAAAATGGAATATTATTTCCACTGCTGTGGGATATGATTGATTAGCTAATTTTTCGAAATCTAATGTTTGTTGGTTCAAGTGATAAATCCTGTCAGTAAAATGGGTCCTATGGAAAGTCCATCGATTCCCAGTCTCCAGTGAAAATAAAAAAATATTTATCCATTTAGAATCTTCCTTCAATTGGTTTAATGGATCGTCCAATTGGAACAAAATACATAGGTCATTAGAGGGAGCTCCAGGATACATATACATATAGTATCCCTCCTATACGCCTTATTTCCTTTATGAAGGAAAAGGACAATTGAAGAACCCGCAAATATCGGCAAAACCAGAAGTATTGTTAACCAAGTAAAATAACTCGTGATAAAGACAAGATAAATTTTGACCAGAAAACTCCGTGCTCGGGAGAAGAATAATATATTTTTATTTTCTTTTCTCGAGTACGGAGTTTTCTCGGTAAAGAGGAATCAAATGATTCAAGGGGAGTTTTTTGTTACATATCAATAAGAAAGACCCATGCTGCGAGTTGTTTCATGCCATAAATAAACACGGACACTCAAAAAATCCGTTGGGCAAGCGGATTCACATCTCTTACAACCTACACAATCCTCGGTTCTTGGCGCGGAAGCAATTTGCTTAGCTTTACATCCGTCCCAAGGTATCATTTCTAATACATCCGTGGGACAAGCTCGTACACATTGGGTACACCCTATACATGTATCATAAATTTTTACTGAATGCGACATTGGGTCTATAAATTTAAGTTTTGAACACAAAAGATTTTCGATCTGATAAAATTTTAATTAGAAAATGATGGAAATCATATATTTTCTATTGTAGATACCAGACGAATCAATGATTTTTTAAAATTTATAGAATCAATAGATTTTAAAATCTGTTTATGAGAAAGGGCCAAGATCCTTTGATTTACGTTTGAATAACCATGAAATATGAGTTGTACATACGAATCATGTTTATTTTCTTAATATTAAATATATTATATTTTCATTATATTTTCATTTTTCATATATATATATCCTAATTTATCCTAATTGAAATTGAATTTAGTATAATTCTAGTAATTCTAAATAATCCTATTCATATTCATATAGTCATATATAAAATGTAAATTCTATCAAAAAAAAAAATTAAAATAAGAATATTCTAATATTATAACTATAATATAAAAATAATATAAAAAATAACTATAATATAAATCTAAAATAAAACTATTATATTATTAAATATTAAATAATTATTATCAATTATTCTAATTATTAGAAAATAATTAAAATAATTAAATATAATATAAATAATTAATAAAAAAAAAAAAAATAACAAGGCTAATAATAAATAATAATAAACTCAAATAATAAATTTAATTTAAATTAACGAGTTTTTGGTTCCCGAATATCTAACTGATCCATTAATCTCTTATAACGCACTTTATTTTTCTTTGACAAATAAGTCAATAATCGTTGACGTTTTCCCAGAATTATTCGCAGACCCCTTTGTGATAAAAAATCTCTTTTGTGCAATTCTAAATGTGAAGTAAGTCTCCGTATCTTACTGGTGAAATGGAATACTTGAAATTCAACAGACCCACTATTTTCGTCTTTTTCTTCTTGTGGAATAACTGAGATAAATGAATTTTTGACCATAAAATAAATTAAAATTTTTATTTTCTGTGAATTTTACCGATCAGGAAAAATAATAAGATTTATTATGACAGTTATTTTCATCTAGTATAAATCGAAATTGGATTTGGATATTGGATAAAAAGGGTCTGATAAATATATGCATTCACGAAATAGAACGATTTAGTTTTACTTAAACTAAAAAGGTTCTGCTACTCCTAGTGAAAATGGATACACTATGAAATCAGCATCATGTGTTAGAAATTCTAATGTTATACAGTCTATATATTTCGGCTTTCATCTACAGAATATGTCACACGATATGTAGGAAATCCACTAGAAAATATAAAAAAAATATCAAAATAAAAATTTTTTAATTTTGCATTTGAATTGAATTCATTCTGAATTGTGAATACATATGTATTCTTGACATACTGAAACGACTGCTGTTATTGGTATCAAACCAATAACGATTCATACAAGCTAAATCTTCTAATCGATAATTGGGCCAAAGAAACAATTTGAATTTCATTAAATTTTTTGCATCGGTGTTAATATGCTTGTTCTGATTCAAAAATTGTCCACAGTTTTTTATTTTCTTTTCATTGCAAAATCTTGGATTTCTATCCAAAACATTCCAATTCCGTGAATTGAAACAAATTAGAATTCGAAATTCTCTCCGATGCCTAGGAGATAGAATATTTTCAGGAATAAGGAAATCATAATGATTTTTGTCTTCACTAAAAAATAAGTGGCTGTATCGTGGAATGGATTTTTCAAACCCCTCTTTCTCAATATGTCTTTTTTTTGCGTATTTTCTATTTGTTTGGTGCTTCTTCTTCTCAACCAATGAAATATCCATAGTTTGATATACAATAGATTTTCCGTCCCTTCTTATAGATAGACGAATTGGTTCAATAATAAATATTCCCTTTCTTATCAATTCTGTAAGAACTAGCTCCTTTTGAATTAGCATTTCGTCTAGATTTATTTCACCTCTTTGAATCGAGGATATGGCAATTTCCTTTGGGTTTATCAATCTAAGTAGGAGACAATATACCCTAATATTGTTCATTATTCTTTGATTCAAGGGATCAGCCCATCTTAATTGAAAAAGGAAATATTTTTTCAAAAAGTAATCTAGTTCCGTTTGTTTTTTTCTCTTATATTGAGATTTTTTTTTTTTTCTACCCTTTTTAATTTCTATGTCTAATCTTGCGTAATCTTCTTCAACAGCTTTTTTATTCTCTTGTTTTCGTAGATTCGATATAAGATTTCCTTGATCCTGTTGTTCTTGTTCTTCCTGCTTGTAATTTACTAATTCAAGATCTTTTTTATTAGACGATTCATGAGGATTTTTCTTTGTATTTATATTTATTTTTTCATTTTTATTAAAATGAAAAAAGAGTGATTTGATTGGAATGATCCAAGGTTGAATCTTATATATGTTAAAAAGTTGCACAAATTCTGGGAAGAACCAAGATTCGAGATTGGATATAGTATTATGATTTGATGCAGTATCAGAGAACCCCTCTTGATGCATTCCCATGCAATCAAAAAAGTTTCTTTTTTGATTGCATGGTTTGATGTCTTGACGAACCGTAGTAGAAAAAAGATCTTTTTTTTTCATTTTTTTTAAATTTTTAATTTCAGTCTTAGTATTTTTATGAATCGTCATGCCAATATGTGCATTGGTCCAGATCTCAATATTCTTTCTAAAACAAAAATGAGGAATTCTACAATCAAAATATTTTCTATCCAAATTTATATTCCTATCAATAATATATCCTTTTTCTAGATAATTATTACTAGGTATACTTACTAATACATAAAATGATTCGGGTTTCGATGTATTGAAATGATATGGAATTTCTCGATCCCCGTTTATTTCAAATTCTAATGTTGATCCATAAATATATGAATTAGGAGGACTTATGTATTTATATGATAAAAGATCATATCTGTGATTTTTTTTCCATTTTTCTTTTTGACTCATAAAAGAATCCGCTGCATAGTTATTTTTTTTCATGGAATGAATGAATTGGTATTTTTTATATAAATCCAATTGGATTGATTCCTTGTTTTGGTTTTGAATCATACAGCGTTGATTGATTCTATTTCGCCATTCTTTAGTTACTAATCGAGACCATTTTTTTTGAGATGGATCGTATTGATAATGACCTTTTAACCAGTTTTTCCATTCGTTCATTACATACGAATGAATTTTATTATGTCTTGATTTGGAATCAAATATTCCGTGTATCATTATCATACAAGAGTCTTTTAATTTTTCCTTAAAAAAAGGAGAGTTTCCTTTATATTGAAATACAGGTCTCAAGCGATCCTTATTAAGTAATTGGGTTTGTGATAATTTGTAAAATACATATGCTTGAGATAGGGAAGATAAGTTCCAATAAGTATCGGAATTTGGATTCCTATTCTCAGTACTATAAGTATTTGAAAACAACTTTTTTATAGTCAAACCAAAATTAAACTTCATTGTATTTTGATTTGTTTCATCAATTCCTTCTTGTTCTTTATTTCTTTTATTGTTGTAAATGGATTTATTAAAGATATTTTTTTTTGATTTAAAGAAAAGTTTTGCATTGATCTTAGGAATGCTAATGGTACATAGTAAAATATCTATGTATATTTTTTCAATGAATGATTTTATAAAGTAGTGCGATTTACGCATTAATCGGATATTTTTCCTTTTTAAGATTTTCAAAGATTCCGGCCTTTTATTATCATAAATTATAACTATATCTTTTTTTTTTTCTTTTTCGTTTCGTTCTATTTGATTCCTGATTTTTATTGTCTTATCAGAAAGATCTTTCATTCTTCTTTCTATTAGTGAATAATTTAACCAATTTTTTGGTCGAATTCGAACAGATGATTCGCGAAGAATCTTTTTATTTTTTTGTAAATCTTTTTCGTTTTCCTTCATTTCATATACTTTTTCTTTCCTCAACTCAAATAAAAAAATTGGATTTATTTTTTCCAATTTTTTCATTATGAGTTTGATAACTATAAATATTTTAGTGACCCATTTTGTTTTTTCTTTTCTAACTTTTATAAATATAAAGGATTTTATTCTTTCCTTCAAAAAGTTTATAACTTGTAAAATCTTATTTTTTACCCTTCTATTTCTTTTTTTGAGTTCTTTATAAATAGGTTCAAAAAAAGAAGGTCGTTTTCGGGGAGAACCAAAGGGAAGTTCTGCTTCCATTCCCCAGACTGTTAAAAAACAAAAATTTTTGTTTTTATATTTTGAATCTCCTCGATCTCTATGATGAGATCGTACCTTAGCTTTTCGCCAAGGTTTTAGACAGAAAGGATATAGAATCTTTATCTGAATGCCGTCTGTTAACCAATCTTGGGGAAATTCTGTTTCTGATAATTGAACACCATTATAGGTGCATTTAATATGCATTTCTCTATTCCATTCCTTCAAATCCTCGTACCACTCGGGGAATTGAAATAATAACATACGTAAAATATTTTTAGCTATTATAAATGAAGGCAATATAATGTATTTTCTAAAAAAAGATTGGATTACTAACATTAAACCTCTTATTGCTTGAATAAATACAAAGGTATCCCAAGCTTCTGATATTTCTATACGTTCTTTTTTATCCTTTTCTTCTTTTGTCTCTTCATTTTCAAAATGGGAATCTAAAATTTTAAATTCAGATTCTCGTTCTCTACCCATCCAATTCCTCAAAATAAGATTCTTCATTTCATTAATATGAAAAGAATAAAAAAAAGATGTTTTGTATATACGGTCCAAAAAAAGTGGGGAATGCGCATTTACTTGAAAGAGGTCCCAAATAACTGTTTTACGTCTTTGAGCGCGCATGGATCCTTTGATTAGATTGCGACGAAAACACGATTGTTGGGAGTAACGTATCAGAGCTACCTCTTCCTCTTCCTCTTCCGTTTTATTATCATTTTTCTCATTGTTACTAGCATTCTTAGTACTAGAAATAGAATTGGTATTTTGATCATTATCGTTATAAATTACAACACGTTTGGCTCTTCTTGAATGAATCTCATGCTCTTCTTCTTCTAATTCTTCTTCTAATTCTTTTTCATTTTCTTTTTCCTCTTCTTCCAACAAATCCTCGGTTAATTTGTATGACCATCTAGACACCTTTTTACTGACTTCTTTTATTTTAATTCCAATATCTTTCTTTTTCTTTGTTTTTTGATCTTTTGTAATTACATCGAATACAAATTGCAAAGATTTTGCTTGACTTTCTGAATCAATTATTTTTGCTTCTGTCAATAAAGGACATTTTTCAAAATTAAAAATGTGTCCGCACTCAGAAGATAATTCATCAATTGAGATGAAGGACTTTTCCGTTTTTTTTAAAAATGATTGACGGTAAATTCCTAAGGAATCATTAAGAAGTAGATCATGAATCTTATTTATCCAAAAAATTTCTACTAAATCTTCTGTATTTGTATAAGTAATTAAATGATTCATGATTGCATGTGAATAGAGTTTTTTTCGTGTTCCTCGACAAGGTCCGTTGAAAAAAGGATCATATGCTTTTGGCAAGCATTTTTTTTTATTCTCATCATCGCATAATATGGTTCTTTTTTCAAGCCTATCCAGACTAGGAGATCCCTCATTTTTTTCTATAATTTTGATTCGATTTATCAATTCATTATTCAAATTTAACTTTTTTTTTTCATTGGTATAAATCCAAGAATTAGAAAGATTTTCGTCATATATTTTTTCTCTTATGTACAAAGAAATTCTTCGTTCTAGCATTTCTGAAAATGTCGATAAACTAGGAGGATACATAAAGGATATTTTTTGTTTCCCATCACTTGTACATGTATAAAAAAAAAATTGTGACATTTCATTGCGTAAAGCATTTTCTAATTGATCATTTTCTATATATCGTAATGGACGATTCCATCGTTTATAATCGAAAAAAAAAGTGACAAAAGTTTTTTCAACCCAAAACCAATAATAACTTTTATTTTTCTTTTCTTTCAGTCTTCCCAATTCAAAATTCTCTTGATGGGTATCCAGATCATAATCTTCATGAACTGGGCTATCTTGATAGCGTGCCTCTTGAAAGTTAAATTCATCCTTTGTTTTTTCCTTTCCATTCACTCGGGTCTCTTCCGTTTCATCTATTTTGTCCAGATCCTCCTTTTCTTCCGAGCAAAGGGAAGGGTTTTCTTCGTTGGATCCCTCTTGTTCCTGTTTAGTCTCCTTCGTTTCGGAAGTTGTTTCCACATCGCTTTCTTCCTTTCTTTCTTCCCCCTCTTCCGTTTCTGAAGTTTCTTTCTCTTTCAGTTTCTTAGTGACTGTAGGTGACGGCATTCTTCCTAAATAGTAGACAGAGGTGATAAATAAGAGAATACTAAAGATTCGAGCCATAGAATTTCTAAATTCTGACA